ATTTATGTCAGCTAATAAAGCTAATGAGTTCATACCTCATAAATGGAATATATTATAGCTCAAAGTGTAATAATATTTTCATTATTTTATATTATGAGAATTATAATAACTTTAAGGAGTAATGATTGAGTTTTAATTTGAGTTGGTCTGGAAATTAATATAATAAGATTTATTGCTTTAATATTTATTCGTTCATCGAAGGGGGTTGAAGCTTGTATAAAATATTTTTTTATTCAAAGTTTAGGTTCTGGAATTTTAATAATAATATTTTATTCAGAATTTTTTTGATTTGATTATGTAGTATTAGCTGTATTGAGATATAAAATTGGTGGGGGTCCATTTTTTTTTTGGTTTCCTTCTCTATGTGAGAGATTGGAATGGGGTAGATGTTTTTTATTAATAACAATTCAAAAGATTTTGCCATTGTTATTAATTTCTTTTTTGGTAAGAATATTTCTTTGAATCATTATTTTAATTAGAATTGTTGTTGGTGCTTTAGGTTCAATAAATCAAAAGAGGATGAAGCGTTTAATAGCTTATTCATCTATTCATCATATTGGGTGAATTCTTATAAGAAATTTTATTGGAAATATAATATGATTGGTATATTTAATTATATATATTATATTAATCAGAGGAGTTATATTAATTTTAATAAAGGATAACGTGTTAGATGTTGGAAGATTATATAAAATTAGATCAAAATGAAGTTTTGTATTGGGAATATTGAGGATAGGGGGTATACCACCCCTTCTTGGATTTTATTTAAAATGATGGATGTTTTACTATTTAATAATATGAGATTTTAGATTGTTGTTTTTTATAGTTGTTATATCTGTATTAATATTTTATGTATATTTTCGTATTGTTTATGGATTAGTAATAGGGGGTACAAGAATAATAAGATGAGAAGTGAAAAATAATAATGAAAATATTTTAGGGCTAGATATAATATATTTAATAGGGTTAAATTTGGGAATTATTTTGTGAGTATTTTTAGTATAGAATATTAAGATATAAATTCTGTTAGTTTTCAAGGCTAAAAGAGCTAATTTCAAAAATGAATTTACAGTTCATCATCTAATGATTTCTTAAGAAGATTTTTAAACTTGCAATTTAAGGTTTTTTTTAAACTAAATTACTGCGATGATTATATTCAACTAATCACAAGGATATTGGAACCTTATATTTGATTTTTGGAGCATGGGCTGCAATAATAGGAACAGCTATAAGAGTATTAATTCGAATTGAGTTAGGTCAGCCTGGAAGATTTATAGGTGGTGATCAATTATATAATGTAATTGTTACTGCTCATGCATTTGTTATAATTTTTTTTATGGTAATACCTATTTTGATTGGGGGATTTGGAAATTGATTGGTTCCTCTAATATTAGGAGCTCCTGATATGGCATTTCCTCGAATAAATAATTTAAGATTTTGATTATTACCTCCATCATTGTTTTTATTAGTAATTTCATCATTAGTAGAAATAGGAGTTGGGGCTGGTTGAACAGTGTATCCTCCACTGGCTGGATTAGAAGGTCATGCTGGTAGATCTGTAGATTTTGCAATTTTTTCATTGCATTTAGCTGGTGCTTCGTCAATTATAGGGGCTATTAATTTTATTTCAACTATTATTAATATGCGATTTTATGGGATGACTATAGAGAAGGTACCTTTATTTGTATGATCTGTATTAATTACTGCAGTATTATTATTATTATCTCTACCAGTATTAGCAGGTGCTATTACTATATTATTAACTGATCGAAATTTTAATACTTCTTTTTTTGATCCTTCAGGAGGAGGAGATCCTATTTTATTTCAACATTTATTTTGATTTTTTGGACACCCCGAGGTGTATATTTTAATTTTACCTGGGTTTGGTATTGTATCTCATATTATTAGATCTTCTGTTGGGAAGCGGGAACCATTTGGTAATTTAGGTATAATTTATGCAATGGTAGGAATTGGTGGAATAGGATTTGTTGTATGAGCACACCATATATTTTCAGTAGGTATAGATGTTGATACACGAGCTTATTTTACTGCTGCAACTATGATTATTGCTGTTCCTACGGGAATTAAGGTTTTTAGATGAATAGCAACTCTTCACGGTTCTTATTTTAAGTTTGAAACTCCTTTATTATGATGTGTAGGTTTTATTTTTTTATTTACTATGGGGGGAATTACTGGAGTTGTATTATCTAACTCTTCTTTAGATATCGTTTTACATGATACATATTATGTTGTAGCTCATTTCCATTATGTTTTAAGAATGGGTGCTGTATTTGCGATTTTAGCTGGGATTACATACTGATTTCCTTTATTTTTTGGAATGATTATAAATGGTAAGAAGACTAAGTTACAATTTTATGTTATGTTTGTAGGTGTTAATCTAACATTTTTCCCACAGCATTTTTTAGGATTAAATGGTATACCACGTCGATATTCAGATTATCCTGATGCTTATGTATTTTGAAATATAGTATCATCATTAGGGTCTTTTTTATCATTATTAGGTGTATTATTTTTTATTTTTTTAATTTGAGAAGGATTAGTAATTAAGATATCAAATCAAAGAATTTATTATGTTAGATCTTCATTGGAATGAATTTGTAATGTTCCTCCAATGAATCATACTTTTTGTCAATTGAATATGTTAACTAAGTAATTTTTGCCAACGTGGGGTTCTTTATATTTTCAAAATAGATCATCGGCTGTTATAGAGCAGTTAATTTTTTTTCATGATCATACCATAATAATTATAATTATAATTATAATTATAGTGGGTTATGTTTTAATAAGGTCTTGTGTAAATGAGTTATATAATTTAGGATTATTTGAGGGTCAGGAAATAGAAAGAATTTGAACTGTTCTTCCTGCTGTATTTTTATTATTAATTGCTTTCCCTTCTATTCGATTGCTTTATTTAATGGAAGAATATGAGTATCCTGAAATAACTATTAAGGTTCTTGGCCATCAATGATATTGATCATATGAATATAGAGATTTAGGGTTTAATAGATTTGATAGATATATATCTTCTGGTCAAGAAAATATGTTTCGTTTATTAAATGTTGACAATAGATTAGTAGTTCCTTATAATACGGATATTCGAATGATTGTTTCTAGTATAGATGTGATTCATTCATGAACAATTCCTTCCCTAGGTGTTAAGGTTGATGCTATTCCTGGGCGTCTTAATCAATTATCATTTGTATTTAATCGAGTAGGTCTATTTGTGGGTCAATGTTCTGAAATTTGTGGAGCAAATCATAGATTTATACCTATTATGATTTCTGTAATTCCTCGATTGAAGTTTTTGCAGGATGATCTTAGTGTAAGAATAGTGGCCGATATAAGGTGTTAGTCTCTTAAATTAATTATGAGTAAATTAGTTTAATAAAATATTAGTTTGTCAGGCTAAAGAAGAAAAATTCCTCAATTAATACCTTTAAATTGAATTTTTTCAAGAATAATAGTATTAGTAATTATTGTAAGAGCTGGTGTTATTTACAGAGAAAAGATATTTGATAATGAAGTTAATATGATATTGAAGGGAATAAAAAAGAGGATAAATTATTGATGTTGATAAATTTATTTTCTGTATTTGATCCATCTTCTTATTATGGAGTTTCTACTAAATTGGTAATTATTTTAATGGTAATATGTTTTTTTCCTTTAAAATATTATTATGTTCGGGGAGGTGCACAAAGAATTTTTTTAAATTTTTCATCTCAAATTGATAAAATGTTTGCAGAAGTTGCTGGATCCAGAAAATTAGCTATTGTATTTGTTTGTACTGTCACTTTTATATACTTAATTTCTAGAAACTTATTGGGATTATTTCCTTTTATTTTTACAAGTACAGCTCATCCTTTAATTACTATAGGAATAGGTTTAGTATTTTGATTTTCTTTTTTTTTAATGGGTTGAGTAAAAAATTTTAAGAATAGTGCTGCTCATTTAGTTCCAGAGGGTAGTCCAATTTATTTATCTCCTTTAATAGTATTAATTGAAAGAATTAGACATTTAATACGGCCTTTCACTCTTTCTATTCGATTAGCAGCTAATATAATGGCTGGTCATTTAATTATTACGCTTTTAGCTAGAATTAGAATAATAAGAATTTTAGGATTTTCTAGGTCTATTTTACTTCAAAGAATTTTATTAATTCTTGAGTTTGGTGTTTCGATTATTCAGGGTTTTGTATTTAGAATTTTAGTATTATTATATGCTTTGGAATATTATTAATTTTTGGAAAAAACTTTTCATCCTTTTCATATTGTAACTATTTCACCATGGCCTTTATTAATAGGGTTTGGAGTTATATCTGGTGTTATTGGAATAATTAAGATATTTATATTTATAAAGTTTGATTTATTATCTATATCATTTTTAATTGTTGTTATAGTAGCTTTTGGGTGGTGACGAGATGTTGTTCGGGAAAGAACTTTTCAGGGATATCATTCAAGAAATGTATTAAGAGGATTAATACTAGGAATAATTTTATTCATTGTAAGAGAAGTATTTTTTTTTTTATCATTTTTTTGAGCTTTTTTTCATTCAAGATTAAATCCTACTGTAGAATTAGGTGTAATTTGACCTCCTCAGGGAATCAAGGCGTTTAGTCCATTTCAAATTCCTTTATTAAATACTATTATTTTATTAGCATCTGGGGTTTCTGTAACATGAGCTCATCAATCTATTTTAAATGAGAATTGAAAGATAGCAAATTATTCTTTAATATTAACGTGAATATTAGGCGTTTATTTTTTAGGGCTTCAAGGTTTCGAATATTATATAGCAGAATTCAGAATTTCTGATTCAGTTTTTGGATCAGTATTTTTTATAGCTACTGGATTTCATGGATTTCATGTAATTGTGGGAAGATTATTTTTATTTGTAATATGAATACGATTAACTAAGAGACATTTTAGAAGAAGTCATCACTTTGGATTTGAAAGAGCTGCTTGATACTGACATTTTGTAGATGTAGTATGGTTATTTTTATTTTCTGTAGTTTATTGATGAGGAACTTAAATAAGTAGTATATAAGTATATTTGATTTCCAATCAAATGGTAAGAAATTTATTTATTCAGTTTAGTATTATCTTTTGTTTTAGTAGTAGTTGTGAGAATTTTATTTTTTATAGTTTCTTATAAAAAGTTAATAGATACTGAAACATTTTCTTCATATGAATGTGGTTTTAATGTAAAATCTGTTGCTCGAATATTTTTTTCTTTTCGGTTTTTTTTAATTTCTATTTTGTTTTTAATTTTTGATATTGAAATTGCTTTAATACTTCCAATTCCTTATTTAATATTGAGAGGAGATAAAATAATAATTATTTATATATTTTTTTTTGTATTAGTTTTAGGTTTAATTTATGAATATTTTTATGGTTCTTTAAATTGATTAAATTTCATTTCTAAGGCTTAAACTTAGTGCACTAATCTGCCAATAGATTATAAAGCGTTGCAGTTCATTGTTACTGAATAGAAGATTTTTATTTTTTTTTTTTTTTTTTTTTAGTTATAAATTGATTTGCAATCAATTAATATGTTAAGCATACTAGAATAGTGAATTGAAGCTTCTAACTTCTAAATTAGCAAATAGCTACTATAATTAAAATAATGAGCTTAATAGCGCTTAATTTCGACTTAAGTAGTGGATTAATTAGTGAAATTCACGTCATTATTTCATGATGAAAATGTTTAGACCTCTTTATCTTCAGTAAAGTGCTCTAATAAGCTAATAAAGTAAAGGGATAATATTAGAATTGGATATAATATTATTATTAAAATAATAAATATTAGTTGTGATGATATAATGTCGGGACTATATGATAAATTTGAATAATAATTGTAACAATATTTAGGTCCATATGTTTCTTGTCATGTTTTGTCATTTTTTAAAAATATTTTTATAATTAGAGCTAGTGGAATAGCAGGTAAAACTGTTAAGAAGTGGTTGAATCAAAGAGAAATAGATGCTTGTCCAAAATTTAAATATTTTTGAGATGTAAATGTTAATGTAATTCCTAAAGTAAGACCTATTACAAGTGTAATAATAATGTAAAATTTATATTGATTAGGGATGATTAATAATTGTTCTGGATATGAAGTTCATATTATTAATGTTCCTATTATAATTGAAAATGGTGCTATAATTAAAATTGGAAATTCCATAAAATTAGTAGGGTGAATATTAATGTCTGGTTTAGATTTTAATAAAAATTTTAATGCTAATGAGATTATTCGAAGGGAATAAGCTGAGGTTATACCTACTGAAAGAATTATTAAGATTCTTATTAAGGATAAAGTTTTTGAAAAAATTACTGTTTCTACAATAGGATCCTTAGAAAAAAAACCAGATATAAATGGGAATCCTATTAATGATAATGATGCAATTCCTAAAATGCTAGACACTAAAGGTGTAGATTTAAATACTGTTCCTATGTTTCGTATGTCTTGATAGGTTGATGAATGAATTATAATTCCAGCACATAAAAATATTATTGATTTAAATAAAGCGTGAATAATTAGATGGAAAAATGCTAATGAAATTGATCCTAAAGAAATGGCAAATATTATTATAGCAATTTGTCTAAGGGTAGATAATGCAATAATCTTTTTTATGTCTATTTCTCAGTTGGCAGATATTCTAGCATAAATAGCAGTTATTCTTGAAATAATTAAGATTAGGGTTATAGCGATTGGGTGGGGATAATTTATAATTCGAATTAATAAATAAACTCCTGCTGTTACTAGGGTAGATGAATGTACTAAGGCTGAAATAGGTGTGGGTGCAGCTATAGCTGCAGGCAATCAGGCTGAAAATGGAAATTGTGCTCTTTTTGAACATGCTGCTAGAACTAAAAATAAAAGAATTAGTGATGGAAAGTTTTCATTTATATTAAAATTTCAGTTTGAAATTGAGGCTATAAAAGCAATTGATAATAGGATTAAAATGTCTCCTACTCGATTAGAAAAAATGGTAATTGATCCAGATGCTGAAGATGATGCATTTTGATAGTATACAACAAGAACAAAAGAAGTTAATCCTAATCCATCTCAACCTAATAAGATAAAAATAATATTATCAGATATAATGAGAAATGATATTGATAAAACAAATGATAATAATATTAAAGAAAATTGTTTATGTTCAAGGGGTGGAATATATTCTATTCTAAATATTAAGATTATTCTTGAAATAAATATTACAGTAAATAAAAATATTATTGAGGTTCAGTCGATTAAAAATCTAATTGGAATGAAAGTAGAATATATAGAAATTAAAGGTAATTCAATTGAGATAAATGTGGATGAATAAATTATAAATATGGATATGGTTAGAGGAAATAGTGATATTAATAATATTAATATTCTTTGAAAAATAATAAAAGTTTTTGTGATACCACAAATCACTGTTTTATATAAACTAAAATATTATATTATGAATATTTCTATTTTTGAAATTATTAAGACTAATGGAATAAGATGAGCAAATAAACATAAATATAATTTATTAAAGGAGTTTAATGCTAGCCTAGAATTAGTTTGATTATGTGAAGTATTTAAAAATAATGAAATTGAAAAGATTGAAGTTATTAGTGAGATAAAAATGAATGGAATTAAAATTAAAATATTAAAGTTGATTAGGCTTGTAAGAATAAAGATTTCTCCTGCTAGATTAATAGATGGGGGTGCAGAGATATTAGCTGCAATGAAAATAAATCATCAGAATGTAATATTAGGAAATGAATTTCATAATCCCTTAAAAGAAATAATATTTCGGGTGTGGTGTTTTGTATAAATTATATTAACTATTAGGAAAAGGGCGGATGAAGAGATACCATGTGCAAATATTATTAAGATTGCTCCATAAAATCCAATTGAGTTAAATGTTATAATTCTTGCTAATACTAATCCTATATGCGCGACGGAAGAGTAAGCAATTAAGGATTTTAAGTCTTTTTGTCGAATACAATTTATTCTAGTTATAATGGCTCCAATTAAACTAATTCTTGAAATTCAAAAGTTTATTGGAATAAATTTTGAATATAATAAAGGTGAGAATCGAATTAATCCGTATCCTCCTAATTTTAATAAAACAGCAGCTAAAATTATTGATCCTTCTACTGGGGCTTCTACATGTGCTTTAGGTAATCAAAGATGAAATAAAAATATTGGCATTTTTACTAAAAAGGCTAAAATAAAAATAATTATAGTTTTAGTTTGTTCGCAGTTTGATCTTAAAATAATGAAATTAGGAGTATATTTAAAATATAGGATACCTAGAAGAAGGGGGAGTGATGCAATAATTGTATAAATTATTAGGTAAATCCCGGCCTGTAATCGTTCTGGTTGATATCCAATTTTAGTAATAAGAAGTAATGTGGGAATTAATACTAGTTCAAATAATATATAAAATGAAAATATATTTCTAGAAGAAAATGTAAGAATAAGAATCAATAAAATTGATGAAATGAATAAATAAGAATTTTTTAATGTATAAGAGGATATAATAATTATTATTACTCTTAAAAATGATAATAAAATTATAATTAATGAAAGATGATCTATAAATATAAATTTATTAAAAATAGATAGTTTAAAAGAGTAAAATTTTAAAAGTAAAATAAAAGATGAAATTGATATTAAAATTATAAAATTTATATAATTAAATAAAAAGAATCTTATTGTTATTAAAGGAAAAATAATTTTTATCAAATGTTAAATTAATAGTCATACTGGAAGGGCATTAGGGGACTTAAAAAATCGACATAATGATACTATTAAGATTAGACCTAAAGAAGATCCTGCTACTATAATAGTTAATATAACTATAATAGCAGTGGGTGATATTGAAAATAAGTTTGTGGCAACTAGTGTAAAAATTGATATTAGTATTAGTTCTAAACTTAATAGAAGAATAATGATGTTTTTTCGTCATCATCATAATCTGGTAATACTAATTAAAATTATAATTTTAATAGAATAAATTAGAATATCTTCTACATCCAAAGTAGATATTTTATATAAACTAAAGAATTTTTGAAAACAATGGTTATATTAGGAATACTTTTTGTATTAAGAATTCAACCTATAATAGTTATCAGAAGATTAATTATTATTGTATTAATATATTCTATATATTTATATTGAAGGTTAAGAAGATTTTGGTTTAGATATATAGTAATTTTAGTATTAATAAGTGGTGTATTAGTTGTTTTTACTTATATAATAAGAGTTCTTCCTAATGAGAGGTTTGAGGTTTCTAGATTAATAGTATTAGTTTTAGGTGTTGTATTTTTATATAAAAGTGATTCTTATGCAGATTTTATTCAAAATATAAGATTAGGTAGAATAAAGATTTGAGCAGGAGTAACAATATTAATAAGTTTATTTTTAGTAGTTTATTTATTATTTATTATGGTTATGGTTGTTTGAGTAAGAATAATAGAATTAGGAGCTATTCGTATTTATTAATGTAATGTGCCTGATTAAAAGGGTTAACTTGATAGGTTAAATAATGAAATGAATTTTTATTTCTCTTCGTAAGCAAGATAATATTTTGAAAATTGTAAATGGGTCTTTAGTAGATCTTCCTTCACCTTCAGGATTAACTTATTTTTGAAACTTTGGGTCTTTATTAGGAGTTTTTTTATTTTTTCAAATTGTTACTGGTTTGTTTTTAGCTATACAATTTTCTGGTAATGTAATTTTATCTTTTGATAGAGTAATTCATATAATTCGAGATGTTAATTATGGATGATTAATACGTGTAGCTCATGCTAATGGAGCAAGATTTTTTTTCTTATTTATATATATTCATATGGGTCGGGGATTATATTATGGGTCTTATCGATTTAATAAAACGTGATTAAGAGGGGTTACAATTTTATTATTGTCTATGGCTACGGCTTTTTTAGGATATGTATTACCATGAGGTCAAATATCTTTTTGGGCTGCTACCGTAATTACTAATTTATTATCTGCTATTCCTTATGTGGGGGTAATGCTAGTTGAATGAGTTTGGGGTGGATTTTCAGTTGGAAATTCAACTTTAACTCGATTTTTTGCTTTTCATTTTATTTTACCATTTATTATCTTATTTATGGTAATTCTTCATTTATTATTTTTACATGAAACTGGGTCTGGTAATCCTATGGGATTAAATAGAGATTATGATAAGGTTGGGTTTCATCCTTATTTTAGAATTAAGGATATTTATGGTTTTGCTATAGTATTTATTTTATTTATATTTGTGTGTCTTGAAACTCCTTGTATTTTTATGGATGTAGAAAATTTTATTCCTTCTAATCCTATAGTTACTCCTGTCCATATTCAACCAGAATGATATTTTTTATTTGCTTATACTATTTTGCGTTCAATTTCTAGAAAGATTGGGGGGGTAATTGCTTTAGTTATATCAGTCGTAATTTTATATTTTTTACCTTTATATTTAAAGCATAATTTTCGAAGAACTATATTTTATCCTATAATAAAGATTTTATTTTGATATTTTGTAGTTAATTGAATATTATTGACTTGAATCGGGGCTTGTGAAGTGGATTATCCTTATATGCAATTAGGAATAGTATTTAGATTTTTATATTTTATAATATATTTTATGTTTTGAATGTTTGGGGAATTACAAGATTTATTAAATTAGACTTTATTTAAGGTTGTTTTGAAAGCAACTTGAAAGAAATAGTTCTTTAAAGTCAGTTTAATTAGTTTAAGTAAAATAAAAACTTTGTAAGTTTTAGAATCTAATAACATCATGAAAATGAAATTAGTGCTAGAGGTAAAATGAATAAGATTAAAGGTAAGAAAATTTTTCAGTTTAATATTATTAATAAATCATAGCGAAATCGGGGATATGATCCACGTACTCATAATATAAGAATTGTAATAATAAATAAAATTATAATAGCATTTTTTACTGATGAAAAAAATAAAATAGTAGAAAAAATTGATAAAATAATTATATTAGAATATTCTGCTAAAAAAATTAAAGCAAATCATCCTCCTATATATTCTACATTAAACCCTGAAACAAGTTCTGATTCTCCTTCTGCAAAATCAAATGGGCTTCGATTTACTTCTGCTAGACAGCTTGTAAATCATATATTAAATAGAATAATATTCCCAAAAAAAAATCATAATAAATTTTGGGATTCTATAATTTGTTTAAAATTGAAAGAATTTCTTAAAATAGAAATAAATAAAATAATAAGAAAGAAAGAAACTTCATAGGAGATTATTTGAGCTACTCTCCGAATAGCTCCGATGTGTCTATATTTTGAGTTGGAAGATCAACCAATTATTAATATTGTATAAACCCCTAATCTTGAAATAATGAAAAATGCTAAGATGTTATGTTTATTATCAATAATTTGATAATTTCTAAAGGGGATTAAAGGAATAAGAATTAATGCTAAAAAGAGACTTAGTCTGGGTGTTGAGTAAGAGATTGAATAATTAGAAGGGTCTCTAGATGAAAGAGATTTGTTAAAAAGTAAAATAGCGTCAGCGAATGGTTGTAAAATTCCAATAAATCCTACTTTATTTGGTCCTTTTCGAATTTGAATATATCCTAGGATTTTTCGTTCTAAAATTGTGTAAAAAGCAACAGCAACTAATAAGCAAATAATAGAAATTAAGATATTAATAGTTGGGGATATAAAAAGAATTAATAGATTCTAAATCTAATGCATTTATCTGCCATAAGAATATTGATAATAAGTTTATTGGTCCTTTCGTACTAAATAAAAATAAATTAAAAGATAGAAACCAATCTGGTTTACACCGATTTGAACTCAAATCATGTAATGATTTAAAGGTCGAACAGACCTACCTATAAAATTACTGCATCTGTAAGGTTACATTAATTCAACATCGAGGTCGCAATCATTTTTTTAAATAAGAACTTTAGAAAAATATTACGCTGTTATCCCTATGGTAACTTGTTCATAAAATCAATTATATTGGGTCACTTATTTAATTATAAATAAAAAGATTATATTTTTTTAGCTGCCCCAGCTAAACTAAAGTAAAGTTCAATAGGGTCTTGTCGTCTAATTATAAAATAAGAACATTTTAATTCTTAATTTAAATTAAAATTTTATAAATTATATAGGAATTGAAATGTTTTACCATTCATACGAGCCTCTAATTAAGAGGCTAATGATTATGCTACCTTAGCACAGTTAAATTTCCGCGGCTATTAAAATTACTCATTGAGCAGGTATTACTTATAATTAATTCAATAAGAAATGTTTTTGGTAAACAGTCATTCAATTTATTGCTTAGTTTATTTATTATATTTAAAATTTCTACTAATATATTCATTATTATAATTAATTAAATGTATCTTCATTTTAATATTTATTTAAAATAGTAAGTTGGTTGTGAAACTTTTTGGAAACTTTTATTCCTAATTAAATAGTTTACTTATAATAAATGAATTTGAAAAATTATCTTTTTAAATATAATTATTTTTTGAAAAATAGAAGAAACCGGATATCAGTAGATTCGGATAAAGTTTCATTTCAATAAATCTATTTAAAATATTTTTGCTACAATATGAAAATAAATTTATAGTTGATCTACCTTCAGGAAAATTTAATAAAAATTGGAAGTTGAATATTCCTGATACTAAAGGAATATAATATTTCTTTAGAAAATTTATTTAATCCTTTACAGAATAGTTTAAAATTTAATAAAAGTTTAATAAAATAAGTATTTTTAATAATATAATTTCTTAAAAATTTTTCTGTCTTTTCAGTGTAAGTGAAACGCTAAATAGCTTTAAAGTTCTTGATGCTTTTTCCAAAACACCAACTATGTTACGACTTACCTTACCTTTAGATAAGGGTGACGGGCGATATGTGCACATTGTTTATCAAATTCATTTAAAAGTATTATTTAAAAATTACTTATAAATCCCTTTTCAAAAATAATTTTAATTAATTATCCTTAAATAAATTTTAAAGTAACCCATCTTATCTTTTATATAGTTTACACCTTTACCTAACTTATTAGGAGATCTATTTTGAAGAAAATATAAATATTAATCCTTTAGATGGAGGTATATAAAATATAAATAAAAGTGAAAAATATCGCGGGGAATCGATTAAAAGACAGGTTCCTCTAATGTGAATAAATGCCGCCAAACTACATTGGTTTTTAATTAAGTTATTACTACCAAAATTTAATAAAATATAAAAGGGTATCTAATCCTGTTTTAAGTTTTTAATTTTTTCTATATAAAAGATTAGTTTAAAAATAAAATAAAATTTTACTTAATATTTAATTTTTTAAAAAAATATTACCTGAAAGAAAATAATTATATAAGTTCATTTATAGTCTAACCGCAACTGCTGGCACTATATTTAGTTAATGAATTGATTTACAACTTTTATCATGATTAATGTTGTTGTATGTTTTTAATTTCAATAATAGATATGTGAATTTTAAATTAAATCTATATATTTAAAAGCTGTACTGAGCTTAAATTTGTTAGATATTTTATATCTCTTTAAAAATCAAATTTTTATGTGCAAAACACTTTAACAAATTTTTTTAAAAGTAAAAATTAGTAAAGTTGTAATAAATAATTTAAAATTTGTAAATTATTAAAAGATAGGATTTTGTTAAATTAAGAAAAATTAAAAAAATTTTTTGAAAAAAATTGAAAAAAATTGAAAAAAAAGCAGAAAAAATCGTAAGGAAAAAAACACCTACTACTTAACTTTTTTACATGCTATTATGGAGTATATTTAATAGAAAATTAGGCCAAAATTGAGTGTTTTTTCAAAAAAAAATGAAAAAAATAAGCATATATTTCTAATATATGTAAAAAATAAAAAGTTTTTAAGATATTTACATTGTATATATATATAAAAAATATATGCTTATTTATTCATGTCTGTATGAAGGGGGATGGGGGTGAGGGCCCCGCAGGCCTAAAAACCCCCATTTCCCCCCCTCTTCGTGGGAATTTTTTTTGATTTTGTTATTTTTATAAAGAATTTTTTGTATATATATCTTTTATAATATAATTATATTCTCATTTTCTTTTTTTTTAAAATTTTTAAGGATATAGAATGAGAATATAGTAATATAACTATTTAATA